CTATACGTAGAATTGATTTCCGTACGTATCGACGTATCAGTTCACGTAAGAATACACGTAAACTAGCAAAAGGAATTATTCATATTCAAGCAAGTTTCCATAATACCATTGTGACTGTTACAGATGTAAGAGGTCGAGTGGTTTCTTGGTCCTCTGCCGGTACTTGTGGATTTAGGGGTAGAAGAAGAGGGACCCCTTTTGCTGCGCAAACCGCAGTAGGAAATGCTATTCGTACAGTAGTGGATCATCAAGGTCTGAAACGCGCAAAAGTCATGATAAAAGGGCCCGGTCGCGGAAGAGACGCAGCATTACGAACTATTTATAAAAGCGGTATACGATTAACCTATATACGGGATGTAACCCCTATGCCGCATAATGGCTGTCGACCTCCTAAAAAAAGACGTGTGTAAAAATAAAGATTGCAGAAATTTCAACAAAAAGAAACGTTTCAATAATCCAATTAAAGAAGAGAAAAAAACAATTCAATAAACTAATCAACTACTATTACTATGAGTCGAGAAAACAGAAGAGGATTTCCTCGGAGATTACAGTGGAAGTGTGTTGAATCAAGGGTAGACAGTAAGCGTCTTTATTATGGGCGCTTTATCTTGTTTCCACTTAGGAAAGGTGAAGCCGAAACCATAGGTATTGCGATGCGAAGAGCTTTGCTTGGAGAAATAGAAGGAACATGTATCACGTACGCAAAATTTGAGAAAGTAACACACGAATATTCTACCATAGTAGGTATTCAAGAATCCCTCAATGAAATTTTCATGAATTTGAAAGAAATTGTATTGAAAAGCAATCTATATGGAACTTCTGACGCGTTTATTTGTGTAAAAGGTCCTAGAGATGTAACTGCTCATGATATCATCAAACCCCCTTATGTGGAAATCGTTGACAATACACAACATATAGCGAGGTTGACGGAATCCATTAATTTTTGTATGAAATTAAAAATTGAGAAGAGTCGCGGTTATCGGATAAAAAGTCCAACAAAGAACTTTCAAGCTGAAAGTTATCCTATAGATGCTGTATTCATGCCTGTTCGAAATGCCAATTATAGTATCTATTCTTATGGGAAGGGGGATAGAACTGACAAAGAAGAGATACTTTTTTTTGAAATATGGACAAATGGAAGTTTAACTCCTAAAGAAGCACTTCATGAAGCTTCTCGGAAGTTGATTGACTTATTTAGTCTCTTTTTAAATACAGAAGAAGAAAACCTCCATTTAGACGACAATCAACGCAAGATTCATTTACCGCTTTTTACCTTTCATGAAAAATTAGCTAAACAAAGTAAAAAAGAAAAAAAACTTCCATTTGATTTTGATTGACGAATTAAGATTGCCTCCCAGAATCTCGAATTGCCTTAAAAGATCCAATATATATACATTATGGGATCTTTTGAATACAACTCCCATCGATCTTATGAAAATAGAAGACTTTCGCATAGAATATTTAATATTTAAAAGAGCTCTAATAATATATACTACTTTAGTATTATATGCTTGATTACTTTAATGAAAACAGAGTTTTTAATCCAACAGATTTTTTCCCGCTTCCCCTCTATATGTATGTTTTTGCATAATTAATTTAATTATATTATAAATTCTATATAATAGAAAGGGAAAGTAAAGAAATAAAGGAACAATAAACTCTTCTTTTCTAGAACTTAGAAGAACGCATTGCTCCCTTACTATTTTTTTATTCGAATTAATTTAAATTAAATAAAATAATCAGTTCGAACAATAATCAATTGGATTTTTTATAGACAAAAAATAAGAAACCTTTCCCAGTCTCTTCTTTTTATTTAAGTAACGGAACAAAAAATCAAAAGAAACTCGTTCATTTTTTCTCTTCAATTAAAACAAACAAATAAGAATTCTATAGGGTTAAATAAAAAGTTAAATAAAAATTCGATTGACCACAAAGTTAAAATTCGATTGACCACAAAGTCAAAATGCAATTGAGCAGAAAGTCAAAATTCTATTCACCACAAAGTCAAAATGCAATTGAGCAGAAAGTCAAAATTCTATTCACCACTTAGGAGGAAAACTATGTGGAAATTTTTTTACTATATCCGTAATTCGTCTTATGAAGGACCGCAACCGTCGTCTAAGGGATATAGTCAACTCTCATTTCGATAATATGGAACTTTTGTTCGACCGTCTCTTGGTTGCTCTCGACGATTGGTTAAATTCTTGTGATCGAAGAGATGACCTCAGAGATTTATTTTCTCGGGATTTATTTTCTCAGAAAGACGACTATTTTCAAGATGAGGAAGAGTCTCGGGATGAGGAAGAGTATGAGGATCAAAGCGAAGAAAGTGATTGGCCAGACATTTTCGAAGATTAATTAATAGTTTTCTTTGAAAGGATCTCGAAGACCCAGGAAAGCACGAAAGACTGAATATTTCCGAAAATGGATTCCTAAGTGCATAACCGCATGGATAAGCTGACACTAACCCGTCAATTTGAGATAAAAAAAAATGCGAGATTTTACTCGGACAGTTTAAACAATACAATGGAAATAACATCATTTTTTTTATACGAATGACTAAAAAAAATGACACTTAAACTTCCAAAAGTGGCTCTTATGTCGGAGCCAGAAGTCAAAGAAAGTTAAAACAAAATATGGATGACTAAAAAAAATGCCGGTTAAAGTTAAACTTCCAAATAAACTTCCAAAGAAACCTCCAAAGAAACCAAAGAAACTTCCAAAAGTGCCTCTTATGTCGGAGCCAGAAGACGAAGTCGAAGCCGAAAATGAAAAGGAAGAAGAAGAAGAAATCAAAATACGTTGGATTAACTTACACACCATTCTTTATGAGAGTGGGGTTCTTTTTTTAACCAAAAATATTACTAGGAAAAATGGAAATAGGCTAATAGGTCTTATTATCCACTTGGCTCTCTATAATCCTACCCGAGATATCTACTTGTTTATAAACTGCGCTACTGGGTCCGCACGAACGGCAGTTGCTGTCTTCGATGCAATCCAAACGGTGCCACCAAAAGTAAATACAGTAGGATGTGGAATGACTGCTGCAGTGGGATCTCTTATCCTCCTTGCAGGAGACATGCGCCTAGGATATCCTCGCGTTAGGGTGATGGTGTATAAACCTAAACCTAAGCGTTATAATTTTAAGAAAGGCACTCTTCGGGGTTTTTTTCATAAACAGGAAATAGTGACGTATATTAATGATGTCATCGACGAGATTTTTGTAGCAAGAACGGGGCAACCTTACGACATTATAAAAAAAGACCTGGCGGAGGGACTTTGTATGTCAGCAAAAGAAGCCCAAGATTATGGAATTATTGATCTTATTACGTCGGAATTTAATTTTGATCTTATTTAGAAAGTCGAGATTTTAAACAATCCAACGGAAATGACATTCTTATTATTTTTATTATTTTCAAAATTTTATATAGTTCTATCCGTACAATTGCCGGAAGAATATTTCTATATAGGATGGAGGTATCTCTTTTTTTATGAAAGATATGTAAAAATATTTTAGAATTTTATGCGAATTTGCAAAAAATAAATCAAAAAAAACCAGGGAGATTCTAAATGAATCTATTCCGATTTTTAGTCGGTTTTAACAATAAACTGATGAAACCTATTGTTACGATTACGACCCCCATGAAAAATCTTATGATTAGGAACCAAATCCTGATTTTTCATCTAATCGGGCTAATTGTTTTAGTAGGTTACGGATTTCTACCAGAAAAATGTCGAAATAAAGGGGCAGATCTCAGTGCGATGATTGGCTTGACATATTATTTTCTGATTCTGGTCTATTTTCTAGAATTTCTAGTTAAATTTTTAGGACTTATAGCGAAATATTCTTTCTTAATAGCTGAAATAAAACTGAAACAAAAAATACCACCTTTTATTATGTCAAAAATAGCAGGTGTATTTCTTTTTATAAAAATTTACTTTCTTATTCTTTATTATATTTCGCTTGTAACTGTCTTTATTTTGAAACTAAACAAAATAGGAAAGGGTATTAAGCATCGTCTCTTCTTTGAAAATCGTGACCCAAGGTCTCTAACTGTTGAAGAATTAAATCTATCACTAAATAGCGTGTTTATACTGCGGAAAGAAGTTGAACAATTAACCCTATCATGGAAAGGGAAACTAAATCTCGACAAGTTAATAATCACCGTACTGTTCACTCCAGAAGCTATTCGAGAAATAGAAGGTTTGGACGATCAAGCGAAAAATCAGATCTTCCTAAAAACCTATAATTTTATTAATACTTCTTATGCTTTAACGGCACTATTCTATTCTAACCACGAGAAACTGAAAGTCAAAGCGTGGTGGTATATATTATTTGTGATTGTGACACGAAAAGACCCCCAATTCCGGTTTATTACAGAACTAGGGTTGTCGACAAGAGTTGCAATCTTACTCCTGCATCGGGGCATATATATGATTGAGGAATTAGTCGCGCTTGTAAGCAACACTCAGGGTTGCCAGTACCTTCTCTATAGTATTGATGATCTGGAATATGACGATTTGTTGGAGATTTTTACAAAGTTGGAATCGTGGTATGTGATGGTACGCAAAAGAAAAGGCCCCGGTTTCAAATTTATAACACAGTTAGATCTCTCAGAAAGGCTAGCTGTTTTACTTGTGTCTGAAAACCTTTACACTATTGACGAACTAAAAAAAACCATAAGTAAGTCTAAGAGTTGCAAGGCGCTTCTAGAAATCGAAGATTTTGTTGATACTGATTTCGTAGAGATCTTTACAAAAGTCGAATGGTGGTATAGACTCATACGCAAAAGAAAGGATTCGGTTTTCCAATTCATCACTGAATTGGGCCTTTCTCCAAGAGTAACAGTCTTACTCCTGCATCAAGGCATTAATACCGTCGGCCAACTAAAAGAAACCGTAACGATATTTCCTTCTCGCAAGGCTCTTCTAGAAATAAAAGAGTTTTCTGCTGCTGATTTCGTAGAGATATTTACAAAAGTCGAACGGTGGTATAGACT